TCCTTTAGATTTTGTATCGACTTAACTTAAGTCTTATATTTTCGATCCGAACCGAAGAAGAAGAAAAAAATCAATAGAAGTTACTAGTTAGAAATTCCATTTCTAAGCATTTCGTTGTAATTCTTCTTATTATCTTATCTAATTAATTTATTATCTAATTAATAGAATATGTATTAATATAGTATATATTAAGTTAAGTAATACAAAATAGAATAATAATTAAGTAATACAATTTCTTTCTAACTATCAATTATTTCTATCCTAAATCCCAATATTTCATTTAAGTATCTTTTTTCTATGCTATGATTTCGTAGAGCCCACCCTAGACTGGATACACATTTGAATTTTATTTCTGTTTTCCCAAATTTGATCTTGGATCTACCGGATTTTTTATGAGGTTCAATACACTTTTTCCTTCTCTTTCCTTACTATTCTAAAGAATTGAAAGGGAGAGGCGAGGTTTTAGTTACGTCATGTGGAATTATATTTCTTCATTTCTTCACATATCAATAACTAGAATTAAAAAAAGGGGAATGACAGGGCATCTGGGAATAAACGATTAATTTCTATCAATAGACCCGCTAAAGACCCAAACCATAGAGTAGTTAACACAGGTGCCACGGAGAGATATGTTTTTAGATCTCGCATTGAAAATCCTCCTTCTTTAATTGTAATACATATATTGTCAGATGCTGTAGTTCAAGATCATTTTTATTTATTTTTACGCGGATTTCCTAACAAAAATGGATATGTACAATGAACCAATAGATGAGATTTTCCTGTCACTAAAAAAGAAAAAGATGACCCCTTCTTCCTGAGCATTACGGATAAATATTCATTCTTTTTTATATGTTAGGTTGGGTTTCAGATGTATATAATTCTTTTATTATATGAAACCAAAAACAAGAAATGACAAGAAAGTTCTATATAGATAGAGGAGAAAATAAAGATGTGGAAAACAAGACAGGTATTTTGTACAATGACACTGTACAACAATTTAAAAAAGGGATGTAGCGCAGCTTGGTAGCGCGTTTGTTTTGGGTACAAAATGTCACGGGTTCAAATCCTGTCATCCCTACCTATTACTTCTCCTATGGGCAGTAACGAGAGATTAATTGAGATCGACGGGGCATAATCTTTCATTTTTGGATACTATATTTATGCGAGATGTGTTAGAAGTTGAGTGGAAAAAAAAATTTCTTTGAAAGCGCTCTTAGTTCAGTTCGGTAGAACGCGGGTCTCCAAAACCCGATGTCGTAGGTTCAAATCCTACAGAGCGTGATTCCGTCTATCTTATGTATGTCGAATCACAATAAAATAACTTAACAAAACAAAGTTGAATTGCAACTGGAATTTGACCTCCTCCCTGTAGGAGGTCAATCAAAAAAAGAAATGTTACTCAATCAAAGGTCCAACTGATCACCACGTCTGTATTGTAAATATGCAGTCACAAATAATCCTGCCAAAGTAATAGGAATTAGACCTAAGACGATTCCAAATAGAAAAACTTCAATCATTTCGGTTTGTTTGAGGGGATAAAAAAGGGGGGTAAGATCTATCCCTAAATATTAATCTGAATTATCCGTGAATCTCAATGACCAAGAAAAAAAATTGGCAATTGGTGCGGGAAAGAACCATAGAATATCTGGAATTCCCGAGAAATATTTTTCTGAATTATTTATTCAATTCATTTTCAAATAAGTCGTATCTTGTTCAAACCAATAAATAGAGCTGGGGTTATAGTTAAAGCAGCCAGTAGAAAACCAAAATAACTAGTTATAGTAAGCATGAAAGGGCTTTATTAGATATGTTTTTTTTTCTACATATGTTGATAAAACACTTACCTAAGTTTCCATTTTTACCAGATATGAGGGTAATAAAAACCAATTAAGAGAATTAGTTTAGTTCCAATGGAAAATTCATGATTCATTGGTCATTATAGATAATACTAAAAAAAAGATAGAGTGACATAACATAGGTAGAAAAAAATTGATTCATCAGATGTGACATCGACCGATCCTGTGATTCCGAATCAACAGATTCATTGTGCAATTTTTGAGTTGAGTAAAGTATAAGAACTGTGTCGTGTAACTTCATTCGAAGATGAAATTCTATTTAAATTCATTTTGGAATAAAAGAATTGGATTTGAAAATAGCTTCAATTCCATTTTTTTGGAGCGAACGACCTGATACTACCTTATTAGTTATTTTAACTCATTGCATTCAGTATAGTAATAAATAGGTTAGTTAATTACCCATAATATATCGAATAAGAAGAAAAAAAAAAGGTGTTCCACCATCCATCGAAAGGATCTATTGAGAAACAAAAACTTTGACTTTATTTAATTATTTAATTGAAATTTGCAATTTCAAATTGACTTTATTTTTGTTCTCTTTTTCGGGTCCAAAGTCGATTCGAAGACGAGTCGCCTCAATTATCCTTTTAGGTTCTATATTCTGTCTTTCCATATCATGGAGTTCCATACTTGTAGTTTGGTCA